CCGGCAGCTCTGCTGGGTCTCCCCATCTCTCCTACCTAAACTTCCCCCGGTCTTCGGCCCGAGCTGTATGAGGCAGAAACTCGTCCCACGTACGGTTCGGAGGCCGAGCCCCACCCCAGCAGTAATGGTGTGGCTTAGGTCAACTAACACAAAGAAGATACAGTTCACTCAACGATTGCCTTTGGGTTCCGAACTCCATATGGGGAAGGAGCGTTGTTGTTTGCGAGGTATCGATCATTTACATGGACCCACTTCTCATTCCATTTGTGGGAATTTTATGATCTATAAACCGTCCCTAACGAACGATCGGCTCATGTTTGAGCATGATGAATCACTTCGTGCCGACCTGTTGCCAATAAACTTTCCGGCCTCATATGAGAATGGAAAACTTGAGCATTTTCTGCGACTCCTTTTATGCAATTATGGGATGAAAAATCGCGAACATAATAATTTATTGTTTACCATGTTCCCAGAAAAAAGATACTTTTTTTCTATTCGAGAAACGACGAGCACGACTGAAGTGGCTATACATACAAATCTACTTACGGATCTATATGCTCCGATTGGAACTGGAAGTTCCAGAACAGGCGGCTGGTATACCACCATAATGAAACTGCCTTTTATTTTTTGTATTCGGATAGGATTTCTGTTGGCTTCGTCGGGAGGCTCGCTTAGTTTGTTACGTCAGCTCAAAAAGGATAAGTTGCATTGGAATCGAGAAAGTTCCGTGGAGTTCATAATTGCATAAAAGGAGTCAAAGTAGTGGCTGCGGCGCGTCGAGGCACTTCTTCGACGGTCCCCGTCCGCCCGGCCTGCCGGCCCGCTCTGAAGAATTCATGGGCCGGCAGGCGGGCACTACTAACCAAGCCAAGCCTAGTTCTCGCCGATAGGCGCTGGTAGCTTGCTTCCAAGCCTTGCCTTATTTATATATATGAGTTGTGGCAATGAGGTAGGCCCGAAGGAGCCTTAAGCACTTGTACAATGCTCAAGTCAAGGCTCTGGGCAATGAGTGGGAGGGAGTACGCGCGCTAGCGCGCTACGGCTGTTAAGCCGCGCTAGCGGCTTGACGGAACGGAACTTCATTTTAATGCCAGCTCAAAAACGGAAGCGCGAGCGCCTTCTTCTCTTCTTTCTGTTCAGCCATATTGTTCGTGCATTGAAAATGGATCTTATACGCCTTGTATAGGAGTACTTTGAACGAAGTCAATTTATTTCCTATCTTTATTGGTTAGTGGAATAAATAAGGGAACAATATCTTTCTTTTCTTTGATTTTATGTTCTAGGAATAAGAACTTTACCTTCCTCTGCAGTGAGCTTCTAGAGAGCGTGAAGCCTTATATTAATACTACTTGTAGATCCAGGCTTTTTCCGACGTAGCCGCCTATGCCCGGACCGAAGGGGCGGTGGTTCCTTGTCTCTGTTATCCCTATCTCTCACAAGAGCGACTTAAGACAACAATCCCCTATAGGAGTACTTTTGCTCGGCGTACGCGATTAGAGTCAATTTGACTACTTTCACTTCAATGGGATAGACAGGGATCGAACCTGCCATGAGCCTTGCAAACTCTATCCCCCAATCCAATTAAGATCAATATAAAAATAGAATAAAATGTCGTATAGTTGCTGTAAGAAAGAGCAAAAGCAAGGAAGGCTGTAGTTGAATAAGTCGATCTTCTTTTCTTCTCTTGATTATCAATCAGTAGGCTTTGAAGCAGTAGTGCCCCACTATCAATCAGAGTAGGAGCTAACCACTACGCTAACGTAGGCTTCAAAGCTAAAGATAGGAGGGAAGGAGTGGAGTCAAGCCCTGACCGTCGTCCGCTCTGGTCGAGCCAGCCATCTAAGATGCTATCCAAGGCGAGTCCTTGAGAGAATGAATTAGTGTAATAGATGACAGCCGGACATTCCGGAAGGATTGATGACGCATCTTCCCGGGGTAGTGAAGTCTCCAATAGAACTCTTACTTCTCGCCCCTCTTCTCTGCCATCATCCCCCTTACATATGGCTAGGGTAGAGTACCTCTCTACTCATGTCCCAGGACTACGGCTCATCTATAACAATAACAATTCAATCGATTCCCTCTGTATACCTGCCTCTCTGTCCGGACCGGTGCAAGCACGATCTATTCATGCCCCTGCTTAAACCACTCTACCCATACAAAGATCTGCCTCTGCCACGCCCACTGCTTCAGTGAATTCCGCCACTACAGGTTCCAGCGAACTACAACTTCCGATGGTGACTTTCTTGATCCTTCTTCAAGCGCCTGCAAGCAAGCTACGGGCTGATAAGCAGCCGCGCGAGTAGCAGGAGATGGCTCAGCTCTGCGTTCGCAGGCACCCTACACTACTGCCCACCAGAAGGAATTGAGTTGCTGACACTGAAGTTCGGAGCTATACCACACAAAAAGAAGCATGTTCTGGGCCCCGATGTCTAGTAGAGTAGAACCGAAGCGTGAACACTAGATCGAAGGCTGCTGCAGAGAGAGAAGCTTACCCATATTTGGATGTGTGGTTATCATAGGTCAGCCCAAGAGCGAATCTTTCTCTTTCTCTTTCACTGGCCTATAATCAATCTTTCCTTTGCTTGCGTGGCCTGGCTCAAGCCCGTTAATACCTTCAAGGTGAAAGCATCCCCCAATCGGTAGCTAAGCTAGTTGACGGACCCTGTCCTGTCCACGGAAAGCTTCACGCCCTGGAATGGAATAACTTAAGAAAGCCGAGTGCCGAACCGGAGATAAAGACGTAAACTTCTTAGAGCTACTTGAAGCTATACTCAAAGAAGGCCTACGCTTGACTTGTTCCTCCATTTTATAGTTCCGTTCCAGCTAGCGAGAGCACTACTTTACATGATAAGCGGCGAGTTTTTAGGTTCAGTAACGAACGATTGGGGATTTCGAAGATCCGATCTTTTCACATGCAATCCTCGATGAGATGATTCAATTAGGCCCGTTTTTGATCCTGAATGAATGGACGAAGGGTATCACACATTAGGGACCCCTCTCAACTAGGTATTCGGCCTAAGGAGAAATTGCATTTAAGCGAGCTTAAGCCGCTATCTATAGTTACGTCTACTTTTAGGCAACCTCCTGCCTGATCGAAGAAAGGCCCCATTGCCTGATCATAGACTGGATTGGATGAGCTGATCAATGGAAATGTCCAATCCTTCTCCGACCAATCCTACCTGACTTGTCTTATCTATGCTAATCGTGTGGGACTGGCCCTACTCACTTACCGGAAAGAGCAGAAGGCATTGACCCGCTATCCCCTTACCGGGCCTCAAACTCTTCGCGCAATTTAATTCCTTCTTCCTCAGCAATTTCCAGTCTTAAGCTGGCGGATAAAGAGAAGTTCTTTGCCGTCTCATAAGAAATGGGAGGCCAGGTTGCCGATCCGAAAAGACAGGATACGCGAGAGAAGGGGACCATTAGCCACCAATAGTAGAGAGTGGGGGCGGTAGTGCGGTAGGCATGCTAGCGTAGGCTTCACCCCCTGACTCTTTCTGCTCCCGGGCTGTATCTTGCCAGTCGATGGTTGTTTTCGGCGATGTTATGACTATAGCTTCCGTTCCGTCAGGGTTGACCTCGAGCGGCACATTTCCTTTCATAGGTCATTCAGTCAACAAGCAAAATCGGCCCACCACTGGCGGGAGCGGGCGGGCGTTCTCCATGTTGATTGGGCATGAGGCGCATGGTTCCAGCCCCAGCCGGCGGCGTCGGGGGAGAAAGAGCATGAAATGTCTGGGGCATGGCTGTTGAATCACTGTTCATTGGTTTTCGTTCCCTCCGCCAAGATCTCTTCGTTAGTTGGGGGGAGAGAAACATATCAATTTAGCGGTCGAATGGCAAGAGAGTGAGGTCGTGAGGCAAGTCGAAAGCCTCCTTTATTTCATTTAATAGCCTACCTACCGCTTGCCAAGGCATTGAAAGCAAGGAGCGAAGCACTTTCTTTAGTTCCTTGTCCAAAGAGCGTGGAACTTCCTCCGCGTAAGACCAGTCTGAACAAGCTGCTTACTTTCAACAATGGTCATTCATTGGCAAGTCCTTACTTCAACTGTTGAAGTGCGATAGCATCTCTTTAGTGCCGGCAAGTGCTCCAATTCTCTTTACGATTATCGCTTCTTTTTAAAGCCTCGTAGGCATCTGTCTATTCACCAGATCCGGAACCAGGGTCTGCTCGTACTTTCTTTGCCGTGGCGGGAGGTCTTATCTCGTTGCTTGGGCCGGTTTGACCGACTGCAAATAGGTCTGTAGTTGGGGAGGGGAGTGATGAGAAACCAGAGGGAAGAATGAACAAGAAAACCGATAGATCAATGAATCGAGTGGACGTGGAGAGGTCTTCAAGCTTCACTCCTTCTGCTCCCCCGATAGGCAAGACTCTCTCTCTCTTCGACTGAAAGGGATAGGACCGGTAAGATACTTGTTCTCCAGGGGTCGCCCCAGCTATAGTTCTCAATAGGCTATCAGACATAGCTATAATTTATAGGAATTTTTCTTTCTCTTGTACACGTATTAACAACTTGATATATTCCCCTGAACCGCTATTTAAATCGGATACCATCCTACCGCCACTAAAGAGTTTCCTACCGTGGTCCACGTAGAACCTGGGCAGGCAGAGGGGAAAGTTGGAGATACAGACGTGGGTGGCCGATTCTTCTAAACATTCCTTCGCTCTGACATCCCTTGGCCAGAGAAGGAACCGGACATTGCTTCTTTCTGTCATCACCGCTAGTCGATCGATATGGGCCAGGTGGGGAAAGGAGAGAGACTCGAAAAAGCCTTATGAGGCGGTGGATATTAACGATTGCATACTTGGTTCGGTTGTCTCGCTCAGTGGAAAAGAAGGCTCTATAAGACCTCGGCCAGCGCCATAGACCAATTGCAAGAGATTCGCGGCACTCACTATGAAATTCAAGAGCAAGAGCAAGAACTATTGAATTGCGAGTTGAGGCCCTAAATGCCATGATTCATTAGTTGCCGTTGCTTCTTGGGTCTGATATCGGGCTTTCGATAGCTAGTGGAAGTTCCGCAGAGATTGCGGGCATCGGAAGATCGAATTGGATAGGTGGAGGCTGAAGGCTTCGTTCTTCCATTTGGAGAGGGAGAAAGAGAGCTTGGGATTGGAGGTTCAAAGAGATGGTTTCAGGCTGCTGACTAGCTGGGAGCAGAACGAGGAGACAAGGACGGATGTTCATTTGCTGTTGCTGGATAACAAGCAGAAGGAGACCTGGGAGTGGAATCAACAGCTATAGATGAATAGGCGGGGCTGGAGGAAGATGGCTTAGATGCCGGAGGAGAAACAATGGGACTTGGATGTGGTTCCGATGCCGGGCCAGCAGAGAAAGAAATACCAGTTGCTGCTTGAATCCATTGGTAGCTGCTTCTTCTCTTTCGTTAGTTGATGCTAGATTTAAAGCCAGGAGAAGGACTTTCAGAGCTAGCTTCCACTGATGGTTCCGCTTCACCGGCAGCTGCTATTGGCTCAGTTGCTCCTGCTAGATGCCTTGGATATGGAGATGAAGAGGCATTGGAACGCCTTCTCTCTCCGGTCGGACCAGCCAGTGATATTATATACTTTATAACAAATGATGGTGATTGCCTCGAGTTAGCTGGGTCCTATCTTCCCTCATGGGCGGGGCCCCAAAGGAGTGTGTTTGGGCGGAATATAGACTAGGCTAAGGAGATGAGATAGGAGATCCCATTGTTCCGGTACCGGTGGGCAAGTAGATGCATAAATAGGCCGGCCGATGTTTAGCTGGGCTTAGAAGCTTACTTGCAACCATTCTTCCATTTGAGGTGAGGGATTGCTAGGCACTGACTGCACTGGATGCATTAGTTGCCGCTAGAGGCTGCGAGCGGAAGAGAGACTTGGAGAAGTCTATTTTTTTTAGTGTTTCATTCGGCCCGGGAGAAGACAAAGCAGATGGATGCTCATTGGATCCAGGAGATGGAGAAATATATACTTCTGAGCTCCCAGGTTCCCGGCGCCAAAGCATTGATAGCAGTAGTTGGCTTCTCCCGGCTTGTTCCCGCCTCTTGGACTTCGAATGCAGTAAATTGATCCAATTTGGTTCCAGATGCTACTCATTGGTTTTCGTTATTGGTTCCCGTTCCTGTGGAGGAATAGAAGTACTTGTTTAGCAGTTCTGACGCTGCTTCCCTTGGAGAAAGGAATGCAGTGGTTCTTGCTTGGATCACCATCAAGAGAGGGAGAAAGCACTGCTATTGATGATTTATATTTGGGGTCAGTACCTGGTCCTGTGGAATAGCTGGGAGAGATGGCAAAGGAATTACTTAATTGGCTCAGTACTCGCCTCTCATCCCGTTGTTTGGGCCTCCCAAGCATTAGATAGAGGAGTGAAAGGGTTCATTAGCCATTTCTGGTGGTTGAAATGCTGCTTCTTAGCTCCGGGAACAAGGACTTGAATGAGATTGCTTTGGATCCACTAGTTGGGGTAAGATCAGCCTCTGGGAACGTCATTGAGAGGTTCGGTTCTGCTTTATTCCCCTTGGGCTCCTTGCCAGCTTAGTTCGAGTCCTTGGCAATGGGAGAAAGATAAGAATCAGGAGGCCTTCCATTTTGAGACAGAGAAAGAGAGCCGAGGATTCCTTTGATCGAATAGATAGGCTGATGGCTCCACTTCGGAGGTTGCTGGGAATGGGTTGCCCGAGCTTTCCGATTTCATTTTTTAATTCCGTTCCGCCCTATCACGTAAGGCTTGGCGCACTACGGCTTTGAAGCCGACTAAGTCTCATTACGTGTAGTCAGGGTGGGCGGATTCTGAATCAAAAATTGAACCTCGTCAGCATTCAGCTGATGTATAATGGACAACTCACCCCCATCTTGATGTCGCATAAGGATGTTTACGCCGTCATAGTGCCCTTTTCTTGGATTATATAGCTCTTATCCATATTTGATTTTCGTCTCATTCATAGCTACCATGAAGAAAGCCCTGGTGCCTTCGCTATGCTATAGTGAACAACTTCGCGTAGCTTCGGGCGAAGACTTAACGTTAGATAGGTCCATAAGGCGATCAGTTAGGTATTCCGGTTGTCCTGCAGCATGGAGAAGAGTTTTTTTACCCTATTTATTCGTGACTGCGCTTTATATGATTGCCATTGTCACTCCAGCTATACGAAGATATTCTAAGTGATTTGGCGTTCGATGTATCTCTCTATTCCCCATGAGGGCTTGAATCTCCTGCCAGGTAAGACTGCTTCTTAAACCTCTTCACTATTCGATTCGGGCGGGCGCCCCCAGCCCGGAACCTCATCGTGAGTTGGCAATAATTCCAAGCAAGAAGAATCGTATCTTGGGATAATCATAGGGGCCTATCTGTATTTCAATCTAAGGTCTAATTCTTTCGTTGCCCACCTTCCAAAGCAGATGATTCAACGAGAAGTTCACTCATTTTGGCTCTTCCCTCCACTGGAGAGCTTGAAAGAGATAGCTTTGGATTAGCTGGACTAGAGCTTTCAATCGATTGATTGGATTCCACAGATGGGGACCGGGATAGAGATTCGTTTAGGTTGACTGCCTAGGTTCTTATGAAAGAGATGGCTCTGCCTTGGGAGCTCCGAGCCTCGCTGGAGTTGGGCCACTTGGGGTGCATTCACCAGAGGGTCGGGAGTTCATTTGAAGTTGGAACGGATGGGGGAATCAAAAGACAGAGAAGAGGTAGGGTCGGGTAAAGCAAGAAAGGAAGGGTAGACCGGGTAAATAGTAGGGTGCTCTTCCCTCAGGTTGGAGTCTATTATATAAGGTAAGGCGAACCCGAAATCCGACCTGGCTGACTTGATTGTTTGTTGAGATTGCCTATTTCCTTGTGTTCGAATCTTCGGCTTATAGGGAACCCGGCAGGAGGAAAGTCTTGGTTTCAGGCTAAGACATACGATCGATCAGGTGAAAACAACTTCGTTGAAAGGTTCTTTTCTTTAATTTAATAAAGTCAAAGTCAAAGTGAAGTGGTCCCTCATCTCGCTCTTGGGGAAGCGGGCTCCGTACCTTCCGGCAAAGCGGCTCTTCTCCGGAACCTTTCAGGGCATTCTATCAGTTTCAAAAGGACCAGTGCTGGCATCAGCCTTAGCCCGACCTGCTCGTCTTCCTTCGTCCTATGGGCGAGCGGTCTCACTCCTCGTAGCGTAGAAATAGAAAGAGGATAGTCGTCCCTGAGCCCTTCCACTCTGGCCTTAGAATGCTTTCACCACTCAAGGGAGCTAGTCTCTCTCTGGTTCCAATATCTTATAAAAGAAAGGAAGTGGCTTAGTCGAGCTTGGCTTCTCCTTCTTCTTTTCGAATACCTAAGGGATTAAGTCAGTTCAGTTACTTCTCTGCCTTCCCCAATCAGTACCTTGCTTCTAGACCTCAAAAGAGCTTATTCGATCACAGTTGATTCCGTGCCTGAATGTGCAGTCTGTCCCTCAATCCGATTAGGGGCATGCCCTTTCTCCTAGTGCCTTACTTACTCTTTAAAGCAGACATCTGTTCATTCAATCGGAATTGATATTTTTAGAGGTATACTCAATTTAGCGATATCCCACTTCTCTTCCTGAAAGTGCCATACCGGATACGCATTCAGTTACCTTTCTAAGAGCTACTTGAATTTGTCTTCTATCGTAAAATGTTAGTAAAAAACGGGTCCATAAGAAGATTCGGATCCTATCTTGGCTAGTCTTCTTTAGTAGTGTTAGCTATGACACGTTGTAGGTAGTCAGAAGATAGGGGGAAAGTCAGTCTAGTAAAGATGTGAACGAAAGCAACCCTCCCCACCAACCTATAATCGGTGCAGAGATAGCTAGGACTCGAGCAAGTAGTCAAAGTTTGGTAAGACTGCATCCCTTGTCTATCTAATAGTCTTCACTTCAGCAAGAGTACAAGTTATGCACCGCTTCAGTGGCTAGCCATCGTCTATCATTGATGTGTCAGAGTTAGGATCTCATCCACGCATCCTTAGTTCAGGTATAAGGAAGAAGAACGATAGTGAAAATGCGCGGGACCTCCAGTAAGCAATTAAAGCACCGCTACGCAAGATGCGACCAGGGAGCCTATTAATTGATAGAGCAAGGCCTATGGCTTGAGAGATAGGCAAAGTGAACTCGCCACCGTCAACTGGTTTAGGAAGATGCCTACTTGTTTAACTAGCTCACAAGGCATGCATAGACAACCCAGGGAATCATACTCACTTGGCTGTATTCAAGCACGAGACTGATCTGAGGTTACTGGCTTATGAGAGATCCAGAGGAGGGAGAAGATCTTTTCACGGGAAATCCGTATGTATAAAGAACCCAGCGAGCGCTCAACCCTTTGAATGGATTCATTGTCAATCCTTCACACAAGTGCTAAACAGGTCTATCAATCTACCCTATTTGGGGCATACCAAGAGAATGAGGTGGTTTACTAGCTCGACCAAAGTGAGTTTACTCGCTTGTTTGATAGAAAGAGCAAGAGGGATGTCTCCTTGGTCCCATTCCTCAAGGCAGAGGAAGCTTTTCCTAAAAATGACTTCCACTCTTTTTTTCACTCTTTCCATTGTCGTTTACTTTACGAAGCGAAGGAAATAAAAAGGTATGCCCATTTTCTCGAGGAGAGGTTTCTCTAATAATCTCTCAATCGGCGAGGCCATTGAACCTATATTTATTCCTCCGGGAACATATCAGGGAATCCTGAATGATATAAGCATCTTCCAGTGCTCGAGTTTCCACCGTAAGATCGCGCACTGAAGTTAGAAATCCTTGTCATCCTTTCCTCAACAACTGAGTAGCCCTGAGTGTCCATAAGGCACGAGGCAATCTAGCGCCTTGGAGATTAAACTTAGACTGTCTAGAACTCTTGTATAGGAGTACTTTTCTCCCTTCTTATGGCATTCCACTAGTGCATTGAGAGCTAAACGTCTCTAGGGCAATGCCAAAGTCTGTTGTTTCTACATTATGGAAATTGGCTAGGCGTTGCTTGCCCCTGGGTCTAATTGGGCCTAACGCACAAATCTCGCTAACTAATACTTCATCCCCCAACAAGGGTGTCAACACGTGGTTCCTACTCAAAGGCTCCATTTGTACTAAGCTGAAGGAAGTAAGTACGAGCTACTTCATTCATCAAAGCAATTCCTTGGAAACCACTCCTCTGCTCTCCACTGATTGATCTAATTGGCATCTAGCAACGAATGAAGGCATAGCAGCCGTTGATTCCGAACCAAGCTCAGAACAACTAGATGACTCCGGAGCGGGAGATGCCTCTTACTAGACCGATTCCGTTTTGGAGGCCTATCTAGAGCCCCCGCCCTTCGAGCGTGACTCATAACGAGATAAATCTAAGAAAGAATAGTTCTTCAAAGACAGCTTCTTTAGCCGCTTGGATTCCTCCTATTCTGGGTACACCCGGCCCGCTCCTTACCGTAAGGATCTGGGGCCGCCCCCACCCTACCTCCTCTGCTTCCCGCTACTACCAATAACCATACCCATAATGGGCGGGCCTTTACCTTCCATGGGTATAAATTCACCTTCTTCGATTACTGGACTGATATGCGAACTTCTAATATCTAGAAACTCAAGCATGTTGTTGGCAGCAAGCGAAGTGCTTTTCACATAAAAAGGATTAAAGGATTGGATAAGATGGCGCACCATCAGCCCCGGGGGCTTGCCGGCCTAAAGAAGAGAATCCAGATCATAGAAAGAAGTAGGCAAGGGGATCCTCGATTTAATAGCTCTTGAACGACGCCGGATAAGAAAAAGAAAAACAATTTAGTTCTGGCGCTCCGGAGTCATCTAGTTGCGTGCGGAGCAGCTATTGAAAAAACACTTTGGTAGACACAACATCTGGTCTTTCCTAAGTGTAATAAACCACCAATTGTGCCATTGTTCCATTTTCTTTTGATCTTTCGGATAAGTCCAGTAAAAGGTTTGAGGCCCTTTTCCGCGAATAAACCAATTCTTGGGTAGACGGTGGTGCAACGCTTGCGGACGAAGGAGGAATATAAGGTGCGCAGTTGCACGCCCGTCATGCTAGTACCCCACTACTCCTAACGCATACATCTTCTAGTACCTTGCTTGGAAAACCCCCTGTGCGGCACAAAGGCGGGTTGTACCGAGGACTTTATTCGATCCATAAGATCATAAATAGAGGAAGAAAGTGGATCTACTAACTGTGATAGAACTGGGCAAAGGTTAAAGACACGGTGGCTAAAAGCACCAGACGAACTACTATATGGTTGGCGTCCGCCCGTAGAAGCCGAGACCTTCTCTAGAGAGATAGCTTTCTAGCTCTTTTGCCTTTGAGGGATTCAATAACAATTTCTATTTTATAGAGTTAAGAGGGGACTACTTCCTCGGTTCTTCAAATAGAGAGGATTGATCCTCAACTACTTAGTTTGGATCATATTCCTTTCCTAGTGAGGCTGGCTATGCCTCTACTACCGGCGCATCCACCCCTGATTGTTAATCAGGTGCCTCCTACTCAAAAGCGTAATTCTTTTCTGGGTCAATCTCAGATATAGGCTCCTCCGAGCACGCGATCGATCTCATACATTCCAGACCCAGCCTAAGAGCCTCTTACCAAAACAAAAATAGTGTAAATAGTCGATGCAGGGTCGCTATCTGATACAGATTGATATCCGTTATGTAATAATTCCTCGACTCTAAGGGAGGCCTCTTCATTCTATTAATTGTATTCACGAATTTCTGTTTCTGCCTCTGATTCTCTATTTTCATCTTTGAATTAGTAGATCCTTTCATTGACAGGAACGGGAATAGACATTTCAGCTAGTATCGTTGGGTACCCGGATTTGGATTCTTGTCTCAAGACTGAATCATTTAATAGGCCTTACGATGATGGTTATTCCACTGTCGGATCTGCTTTCGGGGATGCTTCTTTTGGGAAAAAGTATGAAGGGCTTCTCTTTCGGAAGATATACTTCTTTAAAAGATATATGGGATAAGCCTTTTGAGGCGAACCCGTGGCCCTGTTACCACATTTGCCTTTCTTGTTTTTGAAAAGCATTGAGCGAAGCTAACCTCTTTGGGCTACCTGGCTGTATAACAAGTCTTTGCCCTAGCAACAGAAATAGGCGGGGATGGGGGACAGAGAAGGGGTTCAAGTCGAAATCAGAGATAGTGGTTTGAACCGGAAAGAGACCCAGCTCTTGAGGCTGGTGCTTGGACCTTCGTTTGCTTCGTCGAAAAGAGATTAAGGGAAGTTTAGCCCACATCTACAATGTCTCAGTATCTACAATCTCTCGATTAGGCTCTACTATGCCAGATAGAATATATTGCATTAGCTGTGTCAGCGGGAGCTGGGTTACCCCTGGAACCGTAGCACCGCCTGTTCTTGACGGTTCTAAGTGCGCCGAGCCCTAAACATCGCGCGGGCGAGACGATTCGTGTACTCAAGTAGAAAAGCTTTAAGAAAAGCCCCGAACTAACTATAGGCCAGGGCGCGCGCAATAAATGAGTGTCTTAGATAGAAGTATCCATCCGCCTCCTATTAGGATAAACCCTTTGCTTTATCCCGATCTGTACCTGCTTATGGCTGATTTATGAAATCGTGGGCATGTAGCGAGACAGGTAGAGGGGAAGAGCTTGCTCCTCCCCGGTTGCCTCCCTTTTGAGATTCTGCATCCCTGTCTTGCTTTTCTTTTGAGAGTGTTAAACACTTCGTTAAAAACAGATCAAGATCCTATCCCTGATTATGAATATTTGGTCCGGGAGCAACTTCCTCAGGAGATTGTACCCCACCCGTCACAACGAGGCGAACAAATTAAAGTGCATCCTTGGTGACCGCATTTTCTTTTGACTAATAAGCAGCTGCTTAAAACTACGCCTCACCGGTAGGATCATCAGGTTCTTCGTCATCGGAATCACAATCTCCAGTCCACAGTCTCTCATCTTAGTCCATGTCTTCCCTTTCAATATGCGTTCAGTCTCAAGCGAAAGCCAGTCCAGTAAGCAAGCACAAGTAGCAGTTCTATCAGGAAAGGGAGGCTAAGTGCTTCAAGGGCTAACAACTAAAGCAATCCGCGGGATAGATTCATCGATCAACAGGTTCGGGTACTGCACGAGGACAAGACTATACCAGAAGTCACTAATTTACAAGTCTGCACTGCTTCAGCCATACAATAAGCTCCAACATTGATTGTTCGATATCAATCCTTCTCCCCATAGAGATATCTCGCCCTTAGATCAATATTTTGAAAATGTCATAGATGAAGAAGAGAAGGAAAAATGACGACTCTCTTCAGGCGAAACCTCTCTTCGCCCTGACAACTTCTTGCTTTCTTCTTGGTTGAAAGAGAAGAGCTGGCCCAATGTTGGATGATGCTATGCAAAAATGACACGAATAGCTCAGTAAAGACAAAGGGACAGGGGTTGGTCTACCCGTTCGTGATAGAAGAAGCGCCCCCATCGCGGCGGGGGAGAAGTTCCTTTCTTACTACCCTGTCTATATGCAATACACATGCAGTCTGTGTTATCATAGAAAGGCGGTCTCAAGAGATGGAAAGCAACAGACCGGTTCCTGCAAAGAACAACTTGAATTAAACCATTGGGAGACGGCTTTCCTTTCCGGAAGGAACGACTCTATCGCCGGCAGCCCAATGTACTAGCTCGCGGACCAAGGGTTAACAAAATTCTGATCGACCTTGGGAGGGATCTTGAACAGGGTCCCCGGGTGCAAGGAAACCCCCCGTCCGAACACTTCCTGTCTAATCAGACCTTTAGTAGAGCTTTGTATTCACCTGTCTTTCAGTTTTGCTTGAATGAGTCCATTTGGCCGCCTGGTCAAGGAAGAAGGACTAGAAAAGGCGTCTCCCCTGCAGCGGATCGGAGGCATGCAGGTGTACGCTATAGGTCTTTCTTCGACAAATCCATTTCATTAGTCGCTTCCTACCCACAAGAGGCCAGGTACTTCCAAGAGGTTAGCTGCCGTCAGATTGCTAACCCAGTGCTCCCGTATCCCATACCCAGGAAGTCAGCTCTATCTGACCTAAAGAATTCTATCTTTAAATGGGCTTTCTCAATAGGTCCGTTCTTACACTCAATAGAGTGCCCTTACTGTACTGAAAAGAGTGCTAAGGGCTAGGGAAGTACAGAAAGACTCAAGGACTAGTCTTGATGTGTCCATCAGGTTGGCTCAAGTGAATTCCTTTGAGCGGCCCGGGAGAAGGCCAGAGTCAAACATTTCCTTTCACCGCTAAGGAAGGAGTGGCTAAAGCAGTTTAAGCTAGGGAAGGAGCCCTGCTAGAATGGGCCTACCAACATTGGAGGCAAAGGCGTAAGTCAAACAAGGTACCTACCCGCGAAGAACCTATTGGTCTATTAGCGATCTCTCTTTGCTTCACACAAGCAAGAAGAACTTAGGTTTCGGGAATCACACCGGCTCTTCATCTTCATTTGTGCAGAATCGAAAGGTGTCTTTCGCCTCGCAGCTTCCTTCTTTTGTTGACGGACAAGCACGGTCTGGCTAGGTCAATAGAAGGGAGCGGAGACCCGTGTCGATACTGAGTTCAGTAACAAGGATTTGGCCATGCAAGGGGAAGCCATCCGAAGCAGTTACTAACCTCTCTTCACGCCACTTCTTTTATTAGATAGTTGCGTGGTAACTGAGCGAGGGGGGACCTCTTCGAGAAGGCCAAGAGTGGGCATTGATGTGGGTCTTTCAGTGGAATCGCAAGATGAAGCAAGGGCATTCCTGAGGAGGCGCGACTCATCAATATCTAAATTCCTACGCTTAGTGGTTCTTGCAAGTCGCAGCACAGCAAGGAAGAAATCGGACGAGCTTCGAACGTGCTACTTTATCATGCAACCAAGGTTCATCAGGTGCCAAGGCATCTCTTTCTCCTATCGTACTATCGGACGATTTGAGCAGAAGTTTCTACTCTATTATGATTATAGGGGATCGAAACTTTCCAAACCGGGGTCATTTAGCAACCTGACGCACTGCGGCGCTTGAGGCGCCTTCGCTTGCAGGGTGGTCAACATTGAAGGAAGGCTGCCCTCTATTCTAACAGAAGGAATGATTCCTTTCCGCGAAGACTATCTCCTGCAGCAACTACTTCTCACAAACTGGAATGGAACCAGTATCGCCCAGTCTCCCTTAGGGACATACCATTTTCTTTGTGATTCTAATCGTGACTATGGCGGTTCACCCTTCAGCTTCGTCCGGAGCGTGCTTCTATCCACCCACGTCAAGACCGCCCTATGGCTACCTTCTCCCAGCGAGAAAGCTCTTTCTATCGTTTCTTCAAAGAAAAGAGATCGCGCATACATAAAAGGCAAGGCCTTGCTTTCGTTTCAATTGATTGATCAAAGAGCCGGCAACAGTAGCATCCAAGGAAGAGTATCCAAAGTGGCCTCGTCCCATTAAAGTAATACTATTTAGTGCAAAAGTGGTTCCATCGGCTTTTAGGCTCTGAAATCAATGATTTATATAGACGTGCTGAACCGCCCTTTTTGTCTGAAGATTCCTTGACTTCCATCTCGATCTTAAGAGATCGTAGTGAAAGGGGAAAGCCACAAGCCCTTGGGATGGATCCGGGCTAGCCAAGTTGTCGGGTTGGGATCTTTCTGCAAGTGAAGCAAAGGGATTATCCTCTCCAGCGGGAGCAGAAGCTTCGTTGCCCTTCGTCGATATAGATCCAGGACATGGAAGAAGGGAAGGCGCTCCCTCATATGATTGAGCAGAAGAAAGATCTCTTCAAGTTGTGAATTCTTAATACAGCACACGGAACAGGCCCTATACCACAAGGCAAAACAACAGGGCATCCGCGGGCTGCAAGCGTGAGATAAAGATCTTTGCGACCGGAGATCTACCTTAGAAAAAAGGGCGCTTTTGTCAGTGGTTGCTCGAACCTATGTCACTCACTTGAAAGAAGAGCAATTGCCGTTGTGATTCTCTCTCTTTTATGTAATTACGGGTATGAAACTATCACCCGTTTCGGTCAACCTCATGACTTGCTTCTCTTTCATTCTGGACCTTAGTGCCGGCTTTAACCTTTCCATTGAAGTCAAAACGGCATCCTCAAGATTGAAGCAAAAATAGGCTTCCTCCAAGGTAGGGATCTGCTTAGCATCCGCAAACCTAGGCCTGGAAGAAGGAATAGCGACTGGTTCAGATAGAGCGGCTGGTTCAGATGGAAGAGATTGAGATGGTCAAGCTGTGGTGGCCTCTCGAAACCAAGCCCGGAAAACAAGCTATCAAGTATTGCCTGATATTGTAATGGGGCATCGGGCAATTGAACACACTTATCCGGCTTCAAAAGGGCTTTCCAATTGAAGACCCTATGGTCATCAGCAACAAAAGCAACATGCGTGCTACAAGCAGAAGCAACTATCAATAGGAATGCCGGATGCAAAAAATGGACCACTCACTTCGCGTTGAATCAGTACGATGAAGAGTCACTCTATCTTGAATCAAGGCAAAAGAACGCATGGCTTGAAATGGCGTATATCCGGAGTGAGAAAGATGATGGACTCGGCGAGCAGAGACTCGCCTTAGCAAGGGCACTTTCGGCTCTAGTTCTTTGATCGTCGATTTCACTTGAAAAAAAGAAAGAGGGACTCTAATATAATTGTACAAGGTAATTCCGAGTTTGTTCGTATGGAACGAGAATCAGTTCAACAGCTTTAGAGATGAGGAAGCATCCTTCCTACTTAGATAGGGGGTGAGAGGTGCTAACCCAGGCAGACCAGAGCGAGTATTAACATCACAACAATTTGGTCTTAGGGCTGATTGGGTGTGCCCAACGGGCAACTAAGATATTAGGGAGTCTTACTGCCCGTCCCACAATTCGGAATGCGAAGGCCCTTCTCTTTAAGTTTCCTTCTTTTCAAGAAAGATGGCGAATAAAGGCGAACTAAGAGAGGGTAACGGGTGAACTACCTGACAGGTAAGAACCGCGCAAATCGATTGCTTGAAACCAGCGATGCAAATCACACTAAGAGGGGTTCGAAGTGGGTGGTCAACATGGACAGAAGTGGGTTGTCATCTTGGAGCAAGTGAAGGTACAATTGGAGGCTACAAGTGGAGGCGCTTGAGGCGCCGCAACGCGTTAGGTTGTTAATAGAAGGGCTCCTGCTAGCCCGTCGGCTGAGCCCAAACGATAGATTCAAGTGAAAAGGAAGGTCTCTTCTTCATATAGTGATACGCAAAAGATGCCGGGAAAACAAGGAAAGGTTTATCGTAGATGTGTAAAGTTTGCTTCTACACGGAACCGAAGACCTTCGGGAACAAATCGCATTTCTCTCTTAGCCTTGGATCTTAGCCTTGGATCGGAGAATTACCTATATTATACAAAATTAGGGCACGGTTAATAAGAAGGCATTCGTTACGACCTTCTTGGTCTCTTTGGACGCCGCTTCCAGCTTCGGGGAAGTCATTCTACATGCTGGTCCTACTCGGGTGGTGCTTAATTCATGCCTGTTCAGGCCGATCGGAATGGGAAATAAGAGAGCTAACCCTTCTAAAGAGAATTGGGGCTTTCCATTTATATAGAGCTAGTGTCGTTCCGGGTAGCGACCCTGGTCGATCCTCGATGTCGTTGGATCAGTAGATTCGTTTTGTGATTATCCCTTGTTCGTTCCTGGTTGTTTAGCGCACCCGCTTCTTCCTAGAGCTTAGGCAGTGGAGGTTCCTCCCATACTACACTCTACAGATTCCTTGACTTGAGACTTCTTTCTTTGATCCATTCCCCTATTCATACCAGAATCCATTTGTCATTATGGCTTCAGGTATGAATGATTTACACAGACTACTTCTGAGACATAGAGACGGACAGATCAGAGTCTGCATCGACTTCAGTTCCTCAACAAGTAAGCAAGTAAGCAGGCCTGAGATGGTTTCTTAACCTAAGACCCGGAGATGCACTGGCCTGGCTTAGGAACGCCTGGCCGGAGATTCATTCGGAAGACCGGAGTACCAGCGGAGCAAGGAACTAGTAGCTCTTAGGAAGCCAACCGGGGTGTTTCAGCCTTTGCTGTATGAGCCTACCCGACCAACTTATTGTTAGTCTGAGTCCTACCTTGCTTGTTCCCTCCTAGATCATGGGGATTTCCTTGTTTAGTGTCCTTATCAACTTCAAGCCCCTACCCTAAATGAGTTATTAGTTAGAACAATGCGAACCCTAGTTCTTCACTCTTATCAGGCTTCCTTCCCTAGCTTTTAGCCGACCTTGAGCCAACACAAAGGATGTCCACATTGACAGATACGATAGTATGGGTAGGACTTAGACAGACTTCTCTTTCTTCTCTCTAATGCTGATAGAGATGCCACAGCTGCTTCTTCTCAAAGCCCTTCTCTTCCTCAACAGGGCATTCGTGCAGAACCCCTTCTTTCAATGTCTTGCCATTCTTCACCAACTAATGGCTTGGGCTTGAGGCGCTTTTATGCCCTCGCTCGATTGTGTAGGGTGCTACTAAGTCGAGATTCACATCTCTGCTTATCGGCACTGAGGGCTGCTAGCTCGGCTTTGCGGCTTAAGGCATCTGCCACATTATAGGTTCTCCCAGGCTTGTACTCAAGGGCCAGGTCGAACTCCGCTAAAAATTCTTGCCAGCTCGCTGGTCAGCTTCTTATGAGTGAGGAAATGACTCACGGCAACATTGTCGGTTTTCACCAACAACTTGGATCCCAAAAGAGAGTGCCTCCACACTCGTAGGCAATGCACAATGGCTAACAATTATTTATCCTGTGCCGTGTGGAATAGTAGTCTTCGAAGCCTCATTGAGCTTCCGGCTCTCGTAGGCAACCGGATGCCCTTCTTGTAGCAACACCCCACCAATTGCGTAGTCCGACGCATCGGTTTGCACTTCGAATGGCTTCGTGATGTCTGGTAGGGCGGCTAGGAGTACTTGCTTTCCTACATGGACATATTAAGTACCGTAGTACGCTCTTCTTTCTTTTTCCTGGATAAGGTTGGGAACGGTTTCCGAGACTTGAGCGACTATTTCCTGTATCTATTTTTGCTCAAGAGCTATGTAAAAGGAATGGTTGACGAGACTCTTACTGGCGGGCCTACGATGGGATACAGAGATATCGAAAGCGTGCATGAGGTATACTTAGTTGACTAAACCCCTGTTCGGATGCCTGAACAGCTGTTAACTAGAAAGAGAATGACCTATCAGGCTTTCAAGCAGAGCATTTCGTTGCCTAAAACATATACTATTCAAAGTGTTTTTTTTTATTTCAAGTTCTCAAATATCAATTCTTGAAAAGGCCAATTTGCATGGTAAGAATTATCATTTCTTCTATATGCAATACCAGAATTTCTCTTTCTCAAATGCCTTTTTTTGGTTTAGAACCCAGCCGTATAGTATAATCGAAATTTGATCGATTGGCCTGAACCCTACTTCTGTTTCACTGCTCGGGTTATCCTGAAGCTGCTAACCTGTCCCCTTCGACTGAACGACGGAATTGTTTCACCGCGCTCTACTGTCTTACCTCTCCTTATGTTTATTATGCCTAAATTCTCTTGAAAAACCTTCACCCGGAAAGGAAGACTTCATTTCGTCGGGAGAGAAATAAATCCTGCTTTCATAGTGACTATCCCACATTGAATCGATAACAAGGTTCTTTCCTTTCAAAGATTGCTGCCCGGTATCAGTCGCCAGAGGAGAACAATTGTTTTCTGCGCAAGGCTATACACTGGACACGGATTCAAGTGTGTTAGGTTGTCACCGATGAGGAATGATTAATCATATTCATTGAGTTAGTCACAACCGCCAGAGGAGGGTAAATAATATTGCCTTAGAGCTCACTAAGGGAGTATCCTTTATGCATAAAGGAATCAATTCTTATAATAGTATCGGTCTCGTTCTTGGCCTCGACCCCAGCAGGGCTTCAATCTGGATCTCGATCTATGTCTTGGCCTTGCAGCTCTTCCTGAAGAAGCAGCTGTGGCATCTCTATCAGCATTAGAGAGAAGAAAGAGAAGTCTGTCTAAGTCCTACCCATACTATCGTATCTGTCAATGTGGACATCCTTTGTGTTGGCTCAAGGTCGGCTAAAAGCTAGGGAAGGAAGCCTGATAAGAGTGAAGAACTAGGGTTCGCATTGTTCTAACTAATAACTCATTTAGGGTAGGGGCTTGAAGTTGATAAGGACACTAAACAAGGAAATCCCCATGATCTAGGAGGGAACAAGCAAGGTAGGACTCAGACTAACAATAAGTTGGTCGGGTAGGCTCATACAGCAAAGGCTGAAACACCCCGGTTGGCTTCCTAAGAGCTACTAGTTCCTTGCTCCGCTGGTACTCCGGTCTTCCGAATGAATCTCCGGCCAGGCGTTCCTAAGCCAGGCCAGTGCATCTCCGGGTCTTAGGTTAAGAAACCATCTCAGGCCTGCTTACTTGCTTACTTGTTGAGGAACTGAAGTCGATGCAGACTCTGATCTGTCCGTCTCTATGTCTCAGAAGTAGTCTGTGTAAATCATTCATACCTGAAGCCATAATGACAAATGGATTCTGGTATGAATAGGGGAATGGATCAAAGAAAGAAGTCTCAAGTCAAGGAATCTGTAGAGTGTAGTATGGGAGGAACCTCCACTGCCTAAGCTCTAGGAAGAAGCGGGTGCGCTAAACAACCAGGAACGAACAAGGGATAATCACAAAACGAATCTACTGATCCAACGACATCGAGGATCGACCAGGGTCGCTACCCGGAACGACACTAGCTCTATATAAATGGAAAGCCCCAATTCTCTTTAGAAGGGTTAGCTCTCTTATTTCCCATTCCGATCGGCCTGAACAGGCATGAATTAAGCACCACCCGAGTAGGACCAGCATGTAGAATGACTTCCCCGAAGCTGGAAGCGGCGTCCAAAGAGACCAAGAAGGTCGTAACGAATGCCTTCTTATTAACCGTGCCCTAATTTTGTATAATATAGGTAATTCTCCGATCCAAGGCTAAGATCCAAGGCTAAGAGAGAAATGCGATTTGTTCCCGAAGGTCTTCGGTTCCGTGTAGAAGCAAACTTTACACATCTACGATAAACCTTTCCTTGTTTTCCCGGCATCTTTTGCGTATCACTATATGAAGAAGAGACCTTCCTTTTCACTTGAATCTATCGTTTGGGCTCAGCCGACGGGCTAGCAGGAGCCCTTCTATTAACAACCTAACGCGTTGCGGCGCCTCAAGCGCCTCCACTTGTAGCCTCCAATTGTACCTTCACTTGCTCCAAGATGACAACCCACTTCTGTCCATGTTGACCACCCACTTCGAACCCCTCTTAGTGTGATTTGCATCGCTGGTTTCAAGCAATCGATTTGCGCGGTTCTTACCTGTCAGGTAGTTCACCCGTTACCCTCTCTTAGTTCGCCTTTATTCGCCATCTTTCTTGAAAAGAAGGAAACTTAAAGAGAAGGGCCTTCGCATTCCGAATTGTGGGACGGGCAGTAAGACTCCCTAATATCTTAGTTGCCCGTTGGGCACACCCAATCAGCCCTAAGACCAAATTGTTGTGATGTTAATACTCGCTCTGGTCTGCCTGGGTTAGCACCTCTCACCCCCTATCTAAGTAGGAAGGATGCTTCCTCATCTCTAAAGCTGTTGAACTGATTCTCGTTCCATACGAACAAACTCGGAATTACCTTGTACAATTATATTAGAGTCCCTCTTTCTTTTTTTCAAGTGAAATCGACGATCAAAGAACTAGAGCCGAAAGTGCCCTTGCTAAGGCGAGTCTCTGCTCGCCGAGTCCATCATCTTTCTCACTCCGGATATACGCCATTTCAAGCCATGCGTTCTTTTGCCTTGATTCAAGATAGAGTGACTCTTCATCGTACTGATTCAACGCGAAGTGAGTGGTCCATTTTTTGCATCCGGCATTCCTATTGATAGTTGCTTCTGCTTGTAGCACGCATGTTGCTTTTGTTGCTGATGACCATAGGGTCTTCAATTGGAAAGCCCTTTTGAAGCCGGATAAGTGTGTTCAATTGCCCGATGCCCCATTACAATATCAGGCAATACTTGATAGCTTGTTTTCCGGGCTTGGTTTCGAGAGGCCACCACAGCTTGACCATCTCAATCTCTTCCATCTGAACCAGCCGCTCTATCTGAACCAGTCGCTATTCCTTCTTCCAGGCCTAGGTTTGCGGATGCTAAGCAGATCCCTACCTTGGAGGAAGCCTATTTTTGCTTCAATCTTGAGGATGCCGTTTTGACTTCAATGGAAAGGTTAAAGCCGGCACTAAGGTCCAGAATGAAAGAGAAGCAAGTCATGAGGTTGACCGAAACGGGTGATAGTTTCATACCCGTAATTACATAAAAGAGAGAGAATCACAACGGCAATTGCTCTTCTTTCAAGTGAGTGACATAGGTTCGAGCAACCACTGACAAAAGCGCCCTTTTTTCTAAGGTAGATCTCCGGTCGCAAAGATCTTTATCTCACGCTTGCAGCCCGCGGATGCCCTGTTGTTTTGCCTTGTGGTATAGGGCCTGTTCCGTGTGCTGTATTAAGAATTCACAACTTGAAGAGATCTTTCTTCTGCTCAATCATATGAGGGAGCGCCTTCCCTTCTTCCATGTCCTGGATCTATATCGACGAAGGGCAACGAAGCTTCTGCTCCCGCTGGAGAGGATAATCCCTTTGCTTCACTTGCAGAAAGATCCCAACCCGACAACTTGGCTAGCCCGGATCCATCCCAAGGGCTTGTGGCTTTCCCCTTTCACTACGATCTCTTAAGATCGAGATGGAAGTCAAGGAATCTTCAGACAAAAAGGGCGGTTCAGCACGTCTATATAAATCATTGATTTCAGAGCCTAAAAGCCGATGGAACCACTTTTGCACTAAATAGTATTACTTTAATGGGACGAGGCCACTTTGGATACTCTTCCTTGGATGCTACTGTTGCCGGCTCTTTGATCAATCAATTGAAACGAAAGCAAGGCCTTGCCTTTTATGTATGCGCGATCTCTTTTCTTTGAAGAAACGATAGAAAGAGCTTTCTCGCTGGGAGAAGGTAGCCATAGGGCGGTCTTGACGTGGGTGGATAGAAGCACGCTCCGGACGAAGCTGAAGGGTGAACCGCCATAGTCACGATTAGAATCACAAAGAAAATGGTATGTCCCTAAGGGAGACTGGGCGATACTGGTTCCATTCCAGTTTGTGAGAAGTAGTTGCTGCAGGAGATAGTCTTCGCGGAAAGGAATCATTCCTTCTGTTAGAATAGAGGGCAGCCTTCCTTCAATGTTGACCACCCTGCAAGCGAAGGCGCCTCAAGCGCCGCAGTGCGTCAGGTTGCTAAATGACCCCGGTTTGGAAAGTTTCGATCCCCTATAATCATAATAGAGTAGAAACTTCTGCTCAAATCGTCCGATAGTACGATAGGAGAAAGAGATGCCTTGGCACCTGATGAACCTTGGTTGCATGATAAAGTAGCACGTTCGAAGCTCGTCCGATTTCTTCCTTGCTGTGCTGCGACTTGCAAGAACCACTAAGCGTAGGAATTTAGATATTGATGAGTCGCGCCTCCTCAGGAATGCCCTTGCTTCATCTTGCGATTCCACTGAAAGACCCACATCAATGCCCACTCTTGGCCTTCTCGAAGAGGTCCCCCCTCGCTCAGTTACCACGCAACTATCTAATAAAAGAAGTGGCGTGAAGAGAGGTTAGTAACTGCTTCGGATGGCTTCCCCTTGCATGGCCAAATCCTTGTTACTGAACTCAGTATCGACACGGGTCTCCGCTCCCTTCTATTGACCTAGCCAGACCGTGCTTGTCCGTCAACAAAAGAAGGAAGCTGCGAGGCGAAAGACACCTTTCGATTCTGCACAAATGAAGATGAAGAGCCGGTGTGATTCCCGAAACCTAAGTTCTTCTTGCTTGTGTGAAGCAAAGAGAGATCGCTAATAGACCAATAGGTTCTTCGCGGGTAGGTACCTTGTTTGACTTACGCCTTTGCCTCCAATGTTGGTAGGCCCATTCTAGCAGGGCTCCTTCCCTAGCTTAAACTGCTTTAGCCACTCCTTCCTTAGCGGTGAAAGGAAATGTTTGACTCTGGCCTTCTCCCGGGCCGCTCAAAGGAATTCACTTGAGCCAACCTGATGGACACATCAAGACTAGTCCTTGAGTCTTTCTGTACTTCCCTAGCCCTTAGCACTCTTTTCAGTACAGTAAGGGCACTCTATTGAGTGTAAGAACGGACCTATTGAGAAAGCCCATTTAAAGATAGAATTCTTTAGGTCAGATAGAGCTGACTTCCTGGGTATGGGATACGGGAGCACTGGGTTAGCAATCTGACGGCAGCTAACCTCTTGGAAGTACCTGGCCTCTTGTGGGTAGGAAGCGACTAATGAAATGGATTTGTCGAAGAAAGACCTATAGCGTACACCTGCATGCCTCCGATCCGCTGCAGGGGAGACGCCTTTTCTAGTCCTTCTTCCATGACCAGGCGGCCAAATGGACTCATTCAAGCAAAACTGAAAGACAGGTGAATACAAAGCTCTACTAAAGGTCTGATTAGACAGGAAGTGTTCGGACGGGGGGTTTCCTTGCACCCGGGGACCCTGTTCAAGATCCCTCCCAAGGTCGATCAGAATTTTGTTAACCCTTGGTCCGCGAGCTAGTACATTGGGCTGCCGGCGATAGAGTCGTTCCTTCCGGAAAGGAAAGCCGTCTCCCAATGGTTTAATTCAAGTTGTTCTTTGCAGGAACCGGTCTGTTGCTTTCCATCTCTTGAGACCGCCTTTCTATGATAACACAGACTGCATGTGTATTGCATATAGACAGGGTAGTAAGAAAGGAACTTCTCCCCCGCCGCGATGGGGGCGCTTCTTCTATCACGAACGGGTAGACCAACCCCTGTCCCTTTGTCTTTACTGAGCTATTCGTGTCATTTTTGCATAGCATCATCCAACATTGGGCCAGCTCTTCTCTTTCAACCAAGAAGAAAGCAAGAAGTTGTCAGGGCGAAGAGAGGTTTCGCCTGAAGAGAGTCGTCATTTTTCCTTCTCTTCTTCATCTATGACATTTTCAAAATATTGATCTAAGGGCGAGATATCTCTATGGGGAGAAGGATTGATATCGAACAATCAATGTTGGAGCTTATTGTATGGCTGAAGCAGTGCAGACTTGTAAATTAGTGACTTCTGGTATAGTCTTGTCCTCGTGCAGTACCCGAACCTGTTGATCGATGAATCTATCCCGCGGATTGCTTTAGTTGTTAGCCCTTGAAGCACTTAGCCTCCCTTTCCTGATAGAACTGCTACTTGTGCTTGCTTACTGGACTGGCTTTCGCTTGAGACTGAACGCATATTGAAAGGGAAGACATGGACTAAGATGAGAGACTGTGGACTGGAGATTGTGATTCCGATGACGAAGAACCTGATGATCCTACCGGTGAGGCGTAGTTTTAAGCAGCTGCTTATTAGTCAAAAGAAAATGCGGTCACCAAGGATGCACTTTAATTTGTTCGCCTCGTTGTGACGGGTGGGGTACAATCTCCTGAGGAAGTTGCTCCCGGACCAAATATTCATAATCAGGGATAGGATCTTGATCTGTTTTTAACGAAGTGTTTAACACTCTCAAAAGAAAAGCAAGACAGGGATGCAGAATCTCAAAAGGGAGGCAACCGGGGAGGAGCAAGCTCTTCCCCTCTACCTGTCTCGCTACATGCCCACGATTTCATAAATCAGCCATAAGCAGGTACAGATCGGGATAAAGCAAAGGGTTTATCCTAATAGGAGGCGGATGGATACTTCTATCTAAGACACTCATTTATTGCGCGCGCCCTGGCCTATAGTTAGTTCGGGGCTTTTCTTAAAGCTTTTCTACTTGAGTACACGAATCGTCTCGCCCGCGCGATGTTTAGGGCTCGGCGCACTTAGAACCGTCAAGAACAGGCGGTGCTACGGTTCCAGGGGTAACCCAGCTCCCGCTGACACAGCTAATGCAATATATTCTATCTGGCATAGTAGAGCCTAATCGAGAGATTGTAGATACTGAGACATTGTAGATGTGGGCTAAACTTCCCTTAATCTCTTTTCGACGAAGCAAACGAAGGTCCAAGCACCAGCCTCAAGAGCTGGGTCTCTTTCCGGTTCAAACCACTATCTCTGATTTCGACTTGAACCCCTTCTCTGTCCCCCATCCCCGCCTATTTCTGTTGCTAGGGCAAAGACTTGTTATACAGCCAGGTAGCCCAAAGAGGTTAGCTTCGCTCAATGCTTTTCAAAAACAAGAAAGGCAAATGTGGTAACAGGGCCACGGGTTCGCCTCAAAAGGCTTATCCCATATATCTTTTAAAGAAGTATATCTTCCGAAAGAGAAGCCCTTCATACTTTTTCCCAAAAGAAGCATCCCCGAAAGCAGATCCGACAGTGGAATAACCATCATCGTAAGGCCTATTAAATGATTCAGTCTTGAGACAAGAATCCAAATCCGGGTACCCAACGATACTAGCTGAAATGTCTATTCCCGTTCCTGTCAATGAAAGGATCTACTAATTCAAAGATGAAAATAGAGAATCAGAGGCAGAAACAGAAATTCGTGAATACAATTAATAGAATGAAGAGGCCTCCCTTAGAGTCGAGGAATTATTACATAACGGATATCAATCTGTATCAGATAGCGACCCTGCATCGACTATTTACACTATTTTTGTTTTGGTAAGAGGCTCTTAGGCTGGGTCTGGAATGTATGAGATCGATCGCGTGCTCGGAGGAGCCTATATCTGAGATTGACCCAGAAAAGAATTACGCTTTTGAGTAGGAGGCACCTGATTAACAATCAGGGGTGGATGCGCCGGTAGTAGAGGCATAGCCAGCCTCACTAGGAAAGGAATATGATCCAAACTAAGTAGTTGAGGATCAATCCTCTCTATTTGAAGAACCGAGGAAGTAGTCCCCTCTTAACTCTATAAAATAGAAATTGTTATTGAATCCCTCAAAGGCAAAAGAGCTAGAAAGCTATCTCTCTAGAGAAGGTCTCGGCTTCTACGGGCGGACGCCAACCATATAGTAGTTCGTCTGGTGCTTTTAGCCACCGTGTCTTTAACCTTTGCCCAGTTCTATCACAGTTAGTAGATCCACTTTCTTCCTCTATTTATGATCTTATGGATCGAATAAAGTCCTCGGTACAACCCGCCTTTGTGCCGCACAGGGGGTTTTCCAAGCAAGGTACTAGAAGATGTATGCGTTAGGAGTAGTGGGGTACTAGCATGACGGGCGTGCAACTGCGCACCTTATATTCCTCCTTCGTCCGCAAGCGTTGCACCACCGTCTACCCAAGAATTGGTTTATTCGCGGAAAAGGGCCTCAAACCTTTTACTGGACTTATCCGAAAGATCAAAAGAAAATGGAACAATGGCACAATTGGTGGTTTATTACACTTAGGAAAGACCAGATGTTGTGTCTACCAAAGTGTTTTTTCAATAGCTGCTCCGCACGCAACTAGATGACTCCGGAGCGCCAGAACTAAATTGTTTTTCTTTTTCTTATCCGGCGTCGTTCAAGAGCTATTAAATCGAGGATCCCCTTGCCTACTTCTTTCTATGATCTGGATTCTCTTCTTTAGGCCGGCAAGCCCCCGGGGCTGATGGTGCGCCATCTTATCCAATCCTTTAATCCTTTTTATGTGAAAAGCACTTCGCTTGCTGCCAACAACATGCTTGAGTTTCTAGATATTAGAAGTTCGCATATCAGTCCAGTAATCGAAGAAGGTGAATTTATACCCATGGAAGGTAAAGGCCCGCCCATTATGGGTATGGTTATTGGTAGTAGCGGGAAGCAGAGGAGGTAGGGTGGGGGCGGCCCCAGATCCTTACGGTAAGGAGCGGGCCGGGTGTACCCAGAATAGGAGGAATCCAAGCGGCTAAAGAAGCTGTCTTTGAAGAACTATTCTTTCTTAGATTTATCTCGTTATGAGTCACGCTCGAAGGGCGGGGGCTCTAGATAGGCCTCCAAAACGGAATCGGTCTAGTAAGAGGCATCTCCCGCTCCGGAGTCATCTAGTTGTTCTGAGCTTGGTTCGGAATCAACGGCTGCTATGCCTTCATTCGTTGCTAGATGCCAATTAGATCAATCAGTGGAGAGCAGAGGAGTGGTTTCCAAGGAATTGCTTTGATGAATGAAGTAGCTCGTACTTACTTCCTTCAGCTTAGTACAAATGGAGCCTTTGAGTAGGAACCACGTGTTGACACCCTTGTTGGGGGATGAAGTATTAGTTAGCGAGATTTGTGCGTTGGGCCCAATTAGACCCAGGGGCAAGCAACGCCTAGCCAATTTCCATAATGTAGAAACCACAGACTTTGGCATTGCCCTAGAGACGTTTAGCTCTCAATGCACTAGTGGAATGCCATAAGAAGGGAGAAAAGTACTCCTATACAAGAGTTCTAGACAGTCTAAGTTTAATCTCCAAGGCGCTAGATTGCCTCGTGCCTTATGGACACTCAGGGCTACTCAGTTGTTGAGGAAAGGATGACAAGGATTTCTAACTTCAGTGCGCGATCTTACGGTGGAAACTCGAGCACTGGAAGATGCTTATATCATTCAGGATTCCCTGATATGTTCCCGGAGGAATAAATATAGTTCAATGGCCTCGCCGATTGAGAGATTATTAGAGAAACCTCTCCTCGAGAAAATGGGCATACCTTTTTATTTCCTTCGCTTCGTAAAGTAAACGACAATGGAAAGAGTGAAAAAAAGAGTGGAAGTCATTTTTAGGAAAAGCTTCCTCTGCCTTGAGGAATGGGACCAAGGAGACATCCCTCTTGCTCTTTCTATCAAACAAGCGAGTAAACTCACTTTGGTCGAGCTAGTAAACCACCTCATTCTCTTGGTATGCCCCAAATAGGGTAGATTGATAGACCTGTTTAGCACTTGTGTGAAGGATTGACAATGAATCCATTCAAAGGGTTGAGCGCTCGCTGGGTTCTTTATACATACGGATTTCCCGTGAAAAGATCTTCTCCCTCCTCTGGATCTCTCATAAGCCAGTAACCTCAGATCAGTCTCGTGCTTGAATACAGCCAAGTGAGTATGATTCCCTGGGTTGTGTATGCATGCCTTGTGAGCCAGTTGAACAAGTAGGCATCTTCCTAAACCAGTTGACAGTGGCGGGTTCACTTTGCCTATCTCTCAAGCCATAGGCCTTGCTCTATCAATCAATAGGCTCCCTGGTCCAGCTTTGAAAGAAAGGAAGTTGAAAGTCAGTCGACCATAGGCGTTATGCTCTTGTCACCGAGAATGTGGAAGAATGGCTCACTTGTGACAGTAAGGGAGAAGCACTAATGGGGATGGTTTACCAATACGGAGATGCAGGGATCATTCTCAAGATCTACCCTAGCCGGAGTCCATCTTCGTCCCTTTCAATCTTAAGGCATCCATCCAATACATCCTCATTAATCATAAAAGGTCGACTTAGTCAACTACCTTTGCGGCATCAGAGGCATCCTCTTGAGACTGAGAGACGAATCCGGGATTTGAACTCTAATATCGAGCTCCCAAAGGCCATAAAGAGCACAGAGCCCTAGTAGCATTGACCTTAGCTACCTCATACATCAGGACCAGCGAGCCCCAACCCACACCCTCCAGTCCCGGAGGCCTTGTCTCAAAACCATTATTATCTAAGTGCTTAAATCTGATCCTAAAGCAGTGCTCTTATCAAAGTCTTACCGTGAGGATTTTCTTTATTCGATGGAGCAATGATAATCTACTCCACGTAAGTTGTCCTTACCAACCCCCATTCTTTTCACAGAGAATGCGATTGCTTTGAAAGAGAGTCCAAGTGAAATGTACTCCTATACAAGCCGATTGTGTGTAAAAAAAGATGTAGTAGTAAAGAGTTACCAGACTCACGTTCCTGCCTTTTTCAACACTTTCTATATCGGCTTTTCAACTCTTTCAAATACACGCTAAAATGAAAGCTCGCTTTGATTGAACTTGAGATATTTGAGATACTCGTTAGCCCTAAAACCAGAAGTTTCAAACTGGGCCATAGAGTTTACATACTGATTTCGCATACCGAAGGGAGGGCCTTGGCTTGGCAGTACTAGCATAGCACAGGGGTATTCATAAGATCGAGTCTTGATCTTATAGAAAGCTAGACTCTGGGTCCACTTATTAGATTAGAAGAATCTTTCTTAAGCAGTTTGAATAGAGGTTCGCACATGGATCTAAAAGAGATATGAAGCGACTGATGTACTTTACTCTTTCAAGGAAACTTCTAACTTCCATCCCAAGTCTTTGGTCGCGGGCTAGGGGTCCCAAACATCCAGTTGACAGCGAGGTTTCTACCTTGATTATCCGCACTTCCCAGGTCTCGCCGGTGTTGCCTGTAGGTCGTGATGTGCCTCGAGATGGCCGTATCCTGTCCCCCTGCCGGTGGGGAATCCGCTCCCGGGTCGTCGCTTGCGTCTTCTGGCCCGTCCTCTAGGCACCTTTTGAAGGCAGGTTGTCGGGGAAAGCAGAAGGAGTTGGCAACAGCAACTTCCTTATCAACACAATTATAAGATCTGTGACTGATTCTAACATTCGGCTTCATGAACGAAGCCGAGTCTGACAAGAAAAAGAGAACAAGATCAGTCGGAGTCTTTGACTCATGGTCCCCTCATGGTATTCACCTAGCTCCCAAGCGCACTCCCCGAAGCTATGAAAGAAAGCTCTAAATAGTCCCAGTTCTAGCACTAGAAGGATCAGGAAAAGCAGAAGTATGGGCTTCAAGTCACACTTGATCAAAACGAGAAGAAGTTGGAGATCAACCAGCTACTATCTTATAGAGGATCTTTTAAGATCTTTCTTGAAAAGTATTAGGTTAGGATTACCGATTGAAGTTGAAGTAAATTCACGGTATCCGGGATGGTAAGGGGAAGAAAGAGTTGGCGATCTTCACTCGTCCATCACTCCCACTTGAAGTGAAGAGGTAGTAGGAGCATGAGATGAGGGCTCACATTCGATGACAGATACAGATACGAGATGGGATGTCTACTAAGGAAGCAAGAACCCCAGGAATTGAGTTCTTATGGGGAAGAGTGAAGACTATGACTGGTAGGGCCCCCTCTTGTAGTTGTAGTTGTACTAATGTGAGGTGTATTTGTTGGTTTTTTGCTTAGCTGCCTGTCCCACATCCCTTTCTTGGGCACAGTCAAAGACCTTGCAACTAAGGGCTTCAACCGATGCCTTCAAGCTCACCTAACTTGGTTCTAGTGTTGTGACTGGCACTCTACCAAATCCATCAATTCTTGGATTGGTTGCTTCTGAGAGAGCTGCTCTTCCGACTGCTCGTATTCATCCCTTCCCCATGAGGGCAATCAGCCCCTTGCTTTCATTTGAATATTGGCCCTCGCGCATCACGGCTAGATTTGAGTCACTCATAGCTAGGGCTTTCTATTTCATTAGGACGGCTTCTCCTCCACTGAGCTCATCGCCCCTTTCTATCCCTTGAGTGAGGTTGAGGTAAGAATTCTCTTATTAAAACAAAATAAGGAATCTATTTGACCTGAAGCTGACCTTCCTTTGTAATTTGTAAAGTAAATGCCAGGAACTTCCATTATTTAGAGGTAGCCTCTACCCCGATTTTCATTTGCCTTTTGCCCTTTATGATCTCTTGGCCTGCGCCTCAGCTTTCTGTACTATTGCTCTATAAATGCACTCTTTGGCAACAAACAATCAAACTCAAACCTTTATGAAGACGAGCATACGATGTGACTTGAACCACGCCCTCACTTCACGTCTTCTGACAGCGGTTAGAACGGCAATGCTTGTTTATTTAGTATTGCGATTTCTCCTCTGATTCCTATCGAGTTGCCCAAAGGCTTTTCTTCTGACTGTGCTCGTTGGGGCATTCAGCCTAAGGTCAATCTTACCCTTGCCGCTGGCTCCCCCCTTCGTCTTTTGGCGGGACTGTTTTTCTATCAATATCCGGTGATCAAGAAGAGACTGCTGTAATGGAATGAGGCCTATTCTCATCTCTTTCCCTCATCCAGTTCCTAGTTTCTAAGCTACTGATGAATCTAGCTATGAGGGATTCCTCATCTCATACATCAGGGTCGAAACGAAAGAAGACAGGATAGACTTTTATACCTCAACTTTCTTTGTTGATTGCTTCTTTAAGACAAGCATACAGCTTATGTAGTAGTAGACAAAGATCCATTTCTGCTTTCATTTAATTTCCTGCTAGTGTGGTTGCACTTGGGTGGGACCCTTTCTTTCGTCCCTGCCACCATTCCCTGAATGAGTGAATGGCGGGTTCACTCCGGAACGGAACCTCTGCTCGAGTTGCTTCCGTATTTGACTTTTGGGCCGTTGGGGTTGGTGACTGCCCCTCTACCGATGCCTTCACGCTCCTTCTCTCTCGCGGTCGAGTGGTTTGGAGATTCTCTTCTGCCCGACTCTATTGGGAAAGCAGCCGAACTCAGGACTTGAGAGATTAGGAATAGAACTCTGTCTCCTCGCCGGTTAAGCTTAGCTTCTCTGCTCCGTCACCTTTCGATCAAGCGGATTCTAGCTCCTCAAGGAGAGAGACCTAATTTCCTTGCCGCATTTAGCTCTTATAGACATTACCACTACGTCTAGATCTCCCCTTCATGCATGTGTTAAGCATTGAAGAGAGTTCGCTTAGTCATCAGCTCTATCATGAAAATAAGACTCTAAATACGGGGTTTAGGCACTCAAAAAGAGAGGTTTTGCTGACATTCCAAAAAATGATACTCTACGATAATAGCTTAAAAAGTGCCAAAAAAAAGCGTTTTCATTGAAAAATCCCGGGGAAATGCAACTTTTTTCAGTCTGAAAGCCTTCTTCTCATAGGGCAGGAAGCTCGGTTAGCAAATCCTGAGGGAACTAATTGACTGAGTAAGTGATTGAGGGCGACCTCAGCTCAACTCTTACCACCAGGGGTTGTTGCCGAAAGATAGATTGAACCGTAAGGGCTCTTTTCCTCGAACCTTGACTCATCGGATGCCATGTTCATAAGTTGCGATATTCTGATCCGCCTGGCTTTTTTAGCTCTCTTTGCCTGGTTGCTACCCGTCTTGATATTATTGCCCAACTGATGTCTTGGCATGAAGCCCCTTCCAACTATCGAAGTGTGTGGTACAAATAAGGTGACACTTTCTTCTTGCGTGGACGGATCCTTGGAATCTATTTTTCCCCTTTGCCCGTTTTGCCCCCTGGCAACTTCAACATCGGTCTATGGTGGATCAACACCCCTAATTAATATTAATACTTGCCCCGAATTAATATTTAAAGATCCCTTCCTTGATGGTCACCCTCATTGTCAGATCAGTTTACGTAAAGTCGTCCATGACTCAACCATCCATCAATTGCGAGACAGAATGTCGGATCAACGTCAAAGGAGAGGGGGCGTGCTCGACCAAATAATGGATTTAGCCCCTCGAAAACCAAACGAGCCAAAGTCGTCTCCCGTTGACTTGGCGGAAGCCCTGCACCATGACGTCTCTACGCGTCAAGGGTCCCCAACAACCATACAGCGCACAGTCAAAAAAAGAAGCTTATTCACCCCATGGTGAAGTATAGTTTCGCTTTGAAGGCCCAGGAAGAAAGCATCACATGAAGACCTTGTGTATTGCCCGCGATCTTGTGACAGTATTGAAACGCTCCAACTCTTTCTCTCATTAACTGTGATAACCTTTTCATATCTCCTGAGTAAATGATGATTCATTCATCTACATATTTAGCTGAACTTGCTGAGATGATTCCAACTTTCTTTTTCGAAGTCAGCCGGGTGAACAAGGTTTAAAGCCCTATGCGCCTGCCTTTACCTGCCTATTACTAAGGACTAGACCGATTAAGGGAATGCTACCTTTAGCTCCTAGGAACAAGCAAGGGATGACTTGAACAATAGTATTACTTTAATGGTCCAGAGGATCCATCTCTTCTACGGGTATAGAGATTGGTTGCAGTGCTCCAAACCTTATAGACGGTAGTCGCTTTCTTTTCTTCCTCGCTTACGTTTAACTTCCCTTCACCGAGATCAGATCCGGAGACAGCCCAAACAACGGATGCAGACTACAGGAATTCAACAAGCCAACGGATTCGGCTTTTGCTGATACTTCTCTTTTATACAACGCTACGGCCAAGGAGAGTATGGCCTTTTCCATATACTTTTTTAAGGCTTTTGCTGATACTTCTCTTTTTCTCTAGTGGCAGCTGCTTCTTCAGATTCGGCATCTGAAAGAGTTGAAGTTGAACAGGCGCACTCACTGAAGGAAGCCTTCCGACCCGGGACTAATTGTTTCATTCCACCCTTCAGTTAGACTATTTCAGTGATTCAATGTCCTCGGAAACATTGGCATAAACGATTGAGGGATACGACTTGAACCCTCGCCTTCCTTCTTCGTTCTTGATGCCCGGACATCCAATGTATTTACGAAAGAATGTCTGAAATGATTGACGGCATTAGCGGTCTTGGCTGAGAGATGCGTCTAAGCCCTTATGCGGATTCGAGATGGGTTTAGAAGAAGTTCTCACAGAAATGTGATTAAAGACAGTTTATCAAGAACTTCATAAACGGAGATCTCACTTATCAATTCCCTACTCTCGCTTCAAAGACAGTTTATTGCGCATCAAAGAGAGTGTAAGGATCAATCTGGAAGTCTTTCTATCTCCACAGCGCTGACCTGCACTTTCCACCTAGTTCACCGATCTAACGAGCGGGAAAGACCTATCTCTCCCATCTCAGGCTGCGCTTGTTCGAAGGGAAATGAAGCCGCCTCCTACTCGCCCCCGCACGCATTCATTCATTGAGTCGAGCTTCCCGTTTAGTAATAGTAATATAAGCCTCTAGGCCCGATTCGAATGGGAGCTACCTTCCGGTTCCTCGACTTCGACTGGTCTGGAGATTTCGTCAAGCCGGTCCCAAGGATTCAATGATAGGAGTAATGGCTCCTGGTGGGCATCTATCTGCTTGTCCAAGACTCCTGATTAGACCAACAGGCGGGCAATCATATCGACTGAGCTCCAGAACCAATAGGCTTTCTTCGCCCGCTACAAGGAGTGGTAGTTTAGTCAAGATTGACTGATAAGAAGGCTGTTGAGTAGTGAATCCATGCCATGCTGGTAGGGGGCTC